CTCTTGCAGCGGAGCGATAGAGACTGCATTTCACTTAGGTTTATCTAGGCCGAAGGCAGACCTAAATAAAGGTCACCCTTCTTTGAAACACTTTGGTATTGCTCCTAGATCAGGATACGAATAATGAATCAGAGCACATGGAGCCATCTCATTATCTTCTTATCTTCCTCTAAAGAAAAAATATGGTGGACTAACTGATCTTTTCATCAGTTGATGAAAGAGCCCAATGCAACAAAATGCATGTTGGGTCTTTGAAACAGTTCGAATCATTTCGATAATAATCAGTTTTCTCTGTTTTACCGAGAAGGTCTACGGTTCGAGTCCGTATAGCCCTAATACATTCCATTTTTTTTGTTTTGTATAGAAATTTGAGTAGTAGTAGTAGGAACAATAAAATAAACACAATAATTCATTCCAACGGACCTAATTGTTATTTGTAAAATCTTGGATCAAATACTCATATTTTCATATCATATAAATTCATATCATATAAATAATAGACTATCTTTCTTATTTATTTTTCTTATTTTTTTTTCATTATTTTGAATTGAATTTGTAATTTCTTTATTGAATTCTTAATTATTGAATATCTTCTTTACTATAAGATAAGGGATTCTTTACTTTCACTTTCTTATTTATAAGATATAAGATCAAGATGAAATAAATATACATAAGATAAGTTTTTACTTTCTAATTACTATCTAAGATTTAGCAGGTTCATTTATCTGATTGGCTAGTCAAGCATGAGCTAATTCATAGATCTTTAGGCTTTGATTGCCGAGGAATAGAGACTTTACAAATAAAAACCGAGGATTGGGATTCCATTGCTGTCATTTCATATGTATATGGTTACAATTATTTACGCTCCCAGTGTGCCTATGATGTAGCACCAGGCAGATTTTTAGCTAGTGTGTATCACCTTACGAAAATACGGTATGGTATAGATAAACCAGAAGAGGTATGTATAAAAATATTTGCTCCCAGGAGTAATCCTCAAACCCCGTCAGTTTTCTGGATTTGGAGAAGTGCTGATTTTCAGGAGCGGGAATCTTATGATATGTTGGGAATTTCTTATGAGAATCATCCTCGCCTTAAACGTATCTTGATGTCTGAAAGTTGGATAGGCTGGCCCTTACGTAAAGACTATATTACGCCCAATTTCTATGAAATTCAAGATGCTCATTGATTGATAAAAAACCCCTTTTTTATCAATCAATGAGCATCTTGGCATTCCCTTTCTAGATGAAACAGAGTAACTGGACTTTCATTCGTATTGTGGAGGGTATAAAATAAAAAAAGAAAAAGAGGTTCTCATTGCTATTCCCCAATCGGGAAGATATCATATAATATACATTTTGTATGAGAACAATAGGATGATTCTGCACCATGAACTTTGTACCTCGCACATCACTTAGTGGAGACCTCATAAAGTAACTTGAGCAAGAGTGACAAAAAAATATGAAATTTGAAAGAAAAGAATATCTCGTCTAAATGAATTAATTTCATTTGTATGAGGTATGAATATCTATCCGATACATTATTCACGTGTCAGGAACCAGATTTGAACTGGTGACACGAGGATTTTCAGTCCTCTGCTCTACCAACTGAGCTATCCCGACCATTTCCCGTGCATCATCCTAGCAGAGTACTTATATCTATGTCAATGAAAAGAATTAAAAAATAAAATCTTAACAAATTGGACCTAGCCCCTGAATTTCTTAGATATTCAAAAAGAAAACATTCTTTGTAAATGTCAGGAAAAAGATATGGACTATGAATGATTCAATAACGGAAATTCCTTGAACATATATATATATATGTTCATATCGTACTATACAAAACAAATGAGATTGGATTGGAAGAAGATACGAGGATTTTGATTCGGATCCATTTGTGAAAGAACAGAGTGAATGAAATGAGAAAGATATTTCATTTTGTTTAAACTGAACCACTGATGAAAAAAAAAAGAAAGAGGATGAGGATAAATAAAGAGTGAGGAAGTAAAATGGGCTTTTTATTGGGGATAGAGGGACTTGAACCCTCACGATTTAAAAATTCGACGGATTTTCCTCTTACTATAAATTTCATTGTTGTCGGTATTGACATGTAAAATGGGACTCTCTCTTTATTCTCGTCCAATTAATCTTCAAAAGATCTATCAAATCTGGAATGAATCATTTGATCACTGAATATTTGAATTCGATTCTTTTTTCAACTTCAATTGGAATTGATTCACAATAACTCTTCAATTTTTCATATATTTTTTGATCTCTATCATTCTAATTAATATATAATAGAAATAGAAGATTTCTATTTTCATATTTTTCATATATAGAGCTATGTCAGTATGTATACGTACGTATTAGGTATATAAGGTTATCCTTTCTGTCATTTCAATAGAAGGATTTTAGTTACTAACGTAACGTAGTCAATTTTATTCGTTAGAACAGCTTCCATTGAGTCTCTGCACCTATCCCTTTTATTCTCATTTTCCATCTTTTCTCTCAAAACAAAGATTTGGCTCAGGATTGCCCATTTTTAGTTCCAGGGTTTCTCTGAATTTGGAAGTTACCACTTAGCAGGTTTCCATACCAAGGCTCAATCAAATCAAGTCCGTAGCGTCTACCAATTTCGCCATATCCCCCTTTCTTTTGAGACAAGGGTAATTTCATCCATCTCTTTGATTTATCTTGGCACTATTGAATTCATTAGGTAAAGATTCCTATATCGAAAAAGTGTATGCTGCTATTTTCTTTTTTTTCCACCCCCTATTCTATATTCTATCATTTCATCTCTATTGGATGAACCCTATTTGTTTCAATACGAAATTGATTCTATCATTGATGTATCCGCAATTCAATATGGATAGATATATCTCACATATATATGTGCCTTTCCTCCTCCTTAATTTTTACAGTGCAGTTTTGAATAGTGGAACGGTCGATACTCATTCTTTTTTTTTTCATTTCAAATCCTAATTTCATTGATATATTGATATTTTATATTCACATATATATGAATATGAAATTTAATTTCTATTTTCTAATATAGAATCTAAAATATATAACTAATAAATATAAGAAATTTAAATAATCAATAAATTAAAAAAAGAAGAATAATCACTAGGTAATAGCTAAGATCCGATAGTTTCCTGTATTCCTATACACTATTGCTCTTATATTCGCCCGCTTAGCTCAGAGGTTAGAGCATCGCATTTGTAATGCGATGGTCATCGGTTCGATTCCGATAGCCGGCTCTTTTTCTTTATCAATTTTTTTCTTTCCATGATTGAAAATCTCTACTCTCGCTTTCTCTAAATGTCGGGTCACCGATCTATTATGTCATGGTAACTTGCAGCTATAGCTATGAATAAAAAAGTTGACTAGAACAATTAGATCTCTACAGAAGAAATTGGAAAATGTAACCTTCGCTTTAATTTCCTATATATACAAAAAATCCGAATATTGATAAAATTTATTTTATCATTTATTTTATTCTGTTTTGTAGGACTTTAGTAAATTGAGTTTTGCTTTGCTGATCCTTTAGTTCAGTCTGAATTTATATTTTTTTGTCAAATAAAAGTGAATTAAAAAGGAGCCTTTATATGTCTCGTTACCGAGGACCTCGTTTCAAAAAAATACGCCGGCTGGGGGCTTTACCGGGACTAACTAGTAAAAGACCCAGATCCAGAAGTGATCTTCAAACCCAATTGCGCTCTGGAAAAAGATCACAATATCGTATTCGTTTAGAAGAGAAACAGAAATTGCGTTTTCATTATGGTCTGACAGAGCGACAATTACTTAAATATGTGCATATTGCTGGAAAAGCCAAAGGGTCAACAGGCCAGGTTTTACTACAATTACTTGAGATGCGTTTGGATAACATCCTTTTTCGATTAGGTATGGCTTCGACCATTCCTGGAGCCAGACAATTAGTTAACCATAGACACATTTTAGTTAATGGTCGTATAGTGGATATACCAAGTTATCGTTGCAAACCCCGAGATATTATTACTACGAAGGATAAAGAAAGATCGAAAGCTCTGATTCAAAATTATCTTGTTTCATCCCCCCACGGGGAATTGCCAAACCATTTGACTATTGACTCCTTACAATATAAAGGATTTGTCAATCAAATAATAGATAGTAAATGGATCGGTCTTAAAATAAATGAGTTGTTGGTCGTAGAATATTATTCCCGTCAGACTTGATTCTAATGAAAATAAAAAAGCAAGGTTCATACCAATTTTGACTCCTTTCGCTGAAGTAAATAGAGCACCTCGTGCCCTGTCTCATTCATGTATCAAAAAAGGATCGGCAATAGGATTCTTTTTCTTTTTTTCTTCTTTTCAATATCAATACGATATCTCTATTTGTATTTTACCTATCACAGGGATTAATTAGGGATAGAGAATGTCTATTAAATAAGGGTCTTATCATTAGAATAATGATATCAATTCTTATTTTATTTAATACATTGTAGTCGGTAACGTTGATGAATGAAAAGAAACGGAGAGAGAGGGATTCGAACCCTCGGTAAACAAAAGTCTACATAGCAGTTCCAATGCTACGCCTTAAACCGCTCGGCCATCTCTCCTACAGAATGTTATTCTTGACCAAAACCCGAATGAATAGCGAGTCCTTCATCTTAATTGTAGTACATGTATGACCGCCCGATGGTTCCATAAGAAGAAATTTCTTTTCCAATTTCATATTTATCAACAACAACTTCTTTCATCAGCTAACCCATGGAATTCATGAATCGTCCGACGAATCTTTCTATTTCAATTGTATGGTGTGGCACATACATGTTATGCAAACAAAAAGGATGGTTACTTTATTTGAATATTTGAATTTAATTCTATCATGGAATGATTATTCCATTCTTTTCCTTTTTGGATCATAACCAAATCAAAACTTCTCGAGTTATCAAAATCCATAGGAAACTTGGTTATTCAACTTAGATGAAATAGTAATAGTCATTGGTATACTACGAAATTGGAATGAAATCTAATCTGATTCAACTATTTCATTTCATCTTTGTCCAAAAGAGGGACACCACATTTTTTCCAATTAGTCTGTTTTTATGTTATTTTGTACTGTACAATTCCTTTTTTTGTGGGATCGTTTTCCCCGAAGGGGAATGAGAAGAATTATAGAATGAATTGCTAATTATGCCTAGATCTCGAATAAATGGAAATTTTATTGATAAGACCTCTTCAATTGTAGCCAATATTTTATTACGAATAATTCCGACAACTTCAGGAGAAAAAAAGGCATTTACCTATTACAGAGATGGTGCGATTTGATTTTTTCTTGTTTTTTTTTACCCCTCAGTTTTACGAGAAAAAGAACGTAGTTAGGAATAGAAAAAAACAAATTAGTGAAAGAAACCTACGCTTGGTGAAGGTGAAGTTTAAAGATAGAGCAATTCCTTCTGTCGTGTATCCTCGATTGATGCAGCCTTAGATGCTTCAATTATCCATTTTAGTATTGAGCGAAAGGTTACATCTATAGGTTCTGTATTGGAGGTCATTACTACTTCATTTAGTATCAATAGATGGCATCGGGGAAAAAGCACTACACCTAGGAATCAACAACACAAAAACTTTGTTATAAATAACCCTTTTCCTTATCGGTATCGGGACTAAAAAGAATGGTTAGGAAAACAAAGATCCATCTCATTCGTACTTTTGGTACCCGTATAACCATCAAAGACCGTTGAAGTGACTAATTCCTGGAAATCGTAAGCGTTAAGTACAAAGAAATCTTTGGAGTTACCATTTCTATATAGCACTAATATGATTGGTGTTAAGAAAAAACCTCTTGTGGGAAGGCTGGCTAGAAATTTCTTGTAAAAATACCAGCTCCTGTCAGTTCATAATGAGAATAGTGAAATTTTGATTACATGAATTATTCCTCTTAGTACTATGCGTAGAAGGGAGGAGCCGTATGAGATGAAAATCTCACGTACGGTTCTGGAACGGAGATTTTTTTACTAGAATGAACGACCGTAACGGATGTCGGCTCAATCCGAAGGAAATTATGCAGAAGCTTTACAGAATTATTATGAAGCTACGCGACCAGAAATTGATCCCTATGATCGAAGTTATATACTCTATAACATAGGTCTTATACACACAAGTAACGGAGAGCATACAAAAGCTTTGGAATATTATTTCCGAGCACTAGAACGAAATCCATTTTTACCACAAGCTTTTAATAATATGGCCGTGATCTGTCATTACGTGCGACTATCTTCACTATAGAAAGAAAAAAAGATTTAATCGTCTAGTAAATACTAGAAAAAAGATAGGCTTTCTACATATGAATCGTACAAAGTAACGATTTTTATCAGCTGTAGCAAGGAAAAAGACTTCGCGAGAACCAAAAAAATCGGAAGAAATGGGTATGGCCTATATACTATACTCTATGGATAAAGAGTTGAATTGATAGAGAAAGCACCGTAAAGATCCATTAGTAAGTTATTATTTGGTAAATACAGTTCAGAACTGCTTACTTATGTCTACTTATGTCATGATATGGGAGAAAAATCAACTTATGTAATAGAGTTGATCTACTAAAGTATTGAGCAGCGGTGTAGCATCAGATCCCAAAGATAGTAAGTTCTTTTTTCTTAACGGAGGAAAGTCTTTTTCAAAGATTCTATATAAATAGAAATATCATATACCCTATATGAAATATGAAACCGAGATAGTTACCTTTCAGAAAATTCTAACGATATCGGGGGATATCTATGCTTCATTCTTCTGAAGGTGGGAGAAAAGAGAAAACTAATCATTGATCCAAATTAGAATTGGAAACTTATGCAATAAACATCTTCTGGTTAACCCAAGAGAAAATAGATCAGTTAATATAGGATAGATTAAGAGAAGATGGGACGCAAAAATAATTGATTGCTGAGCCGTATGAGGTAGGAAACTCTCAAGTACGGTTCTAAGGGAGGGGGAATTTACTAACCTATTCCGACCGGGGAGAACAGGCCATTCTACAAGGCGATTCGGAAATTGCGGAGGCTTGGTTCGATCAAGCTGCTGAGTATTGGAAACAAGCTATAACGCTTACTCCAGGGAATTATATTGAAGCACATAATTGGTTAAAAATAACGAGGCGTTTTGAATAAGACCATTCTATTTTTTTGATCCAGCAATCAAATTAAATAAATCGTTCCTATGAGAAGATCCAATCAAGAATTTTATTATATCTCTTCTTTCTAAATTTCTAAAATCATTTGATTTTGTACATTTTCTACGGTATCTCATAAGGATAAATGCTACAGATACCATATAGCATAGAACTAATAAAGCTATTTTGATGAATCTTATGAAGTATAAAATTCAAATTATTCATAATTCTTAATAAAAAAAAAATAGCTAAATAGAATCTAGAAATTTAGATTCTATTTAGCTATTTAGATTCTATATTAGATTTTTTAATTTTCGATTAAAGTAAATCTATATGGGCACTTCGCCATTCAGAA